TTCTTATTATTAATTACTTAGAATTTGAACAAAAAAGAAATTCATTTGATAGAAAATCATTAGCAACAGAAATTTGTTATTTATTAAATTTAATCAATGAATTAGTTGTAAAATACACATCAAATTTAAATTTTAAAAGACTTTTTTTAGTTACAGAACACGAACAAGTAAGAATTGATTCAGAGGATCGAATAAAAATTTTAAAATTCTTATTTGATGCAATTAGAACTGTTCCCAACGATAAAATGATGAAAAAAAAATCTATTGGAATAAAAGAAATTAATAAAAAAGTTCCTCGATGGTCATACAAATTAATCAACGATTTTGAACAACAGGAGGGGGAAACCGAAGAAACTGTGGTAGAGGACCATCAGATTCGTTCAAGAAAATCTAAACGTGTAGTGATTTTTACTGATAACCACCAAAATGCTGATGCTTATACTAATACCCAAGAAACTAATAATACTGATCAAACAGACGAAGTTGCTTTGATACGTTATTCCCAACAATCTGATTTTCGTCGAGACATAATCAAAGGTTCCATGCGTGCTCAAAGACGTAAAACAGTTACTTGGAAACCCTTTGAAGCAAATGCGCATTCCCCCCTTTTTTTGGACCGAATAGACAAATCTTTTTTTTTTTTATTTGATATTTCTGAACGGATGAAAATAATTTTTAGAAATTGGATGTGGAAAAACACAGAATTCAAAATTTCGGATTATACAGAAAAAAAGACAAAAGAAAGCGCGAAAAAAAAAGAGGAGGACAAAAAAGAAGAAGACAAAAGAAAGGAGAAAGTGCGTATACAAATAGCGGAAGCCTGGGATAGTATTTTACTTGCTCAAGTAATGAGAGGTTTTTTGTTAGTAACCCAATCAATTCTTAGAAAATATATTCTATTACCTTCATTGATAATAGCTAAAAATATCGTCCGTATACTATTATTTCAATTTCCGGAATGGTATGAGGACTTAAAGGATTGGAATAGAGAAATGCATGTTAAATGTACCTATAACGGCGTTCAATTATCAGAAAAAGAATTTCCAAAAAACTGGTTAACAGATGGCATTCAGATCAAAATCCTATTTCCTTTTCGTCTTAAACCTTGGCACAGATCTAAGCTACGAGCCCCTTATAACGATCCAATGAAAAAGCAAGATCAAAAAAATGATTTTTGTTTTTTAACAATTTTTGGAATGGAAGCTGAACTACCTTTTGGTTCTCCCAGAAAAAAACTTTCATTTTTTGAACCTATTTTTAAAGAACTCAAAAAAAAAATTAAAAAATTGCAAAAGAAATTTTTTATAATTATAGGAATTTTTAAAGAACAAACAAAATTTTTTCTAAATGTCTCAAAAAAACCCCAAAAATCGATCATTAAAAGCATTCTGTTTATAAAAGAAATGATAAAAGAACTCTCAAAAATAAACCCAATTATATTATTTGGATTTAGAGAAATAGAAGTATATGAATTTATTGAAATTAAAAAAGATTCAATAATCAGTAATCGGATGATTCATGAATCGTCCATTCAAATTAGATCTCAGGATTGGACAAATTATTCATTAACAAAAAAAAAAATGCAAGATCTGACTGATAGAATAAACACAATCATAAATCAAATAGAAAAAATTACAAAAGACAAGAAAAAGGGATTTCTAACTTCAGATAGAAATTTGAGTTCTAACAAAACAAGTTATGATGATAAAAGATTGGAATCACAAAAAAATATTTGGCAGATATTAAAAAGAAGAACTGCTCGATTAATCCGTAAATCCCATTATTTTATAAAATTTTTCAGTGAAAGGATATACATAGATATCTTTCTATCTATGATTAATATTCCTAGTATCAATATACAACTTTTTCTTGAATCAACAAAAAAAATGATTAATAAAAACATTAACAGTAATGAAGCAAATCAAGAAAGAATTAATAAAACAAATCAAAGTTTAATTAAATTTATTTCAATTATAAAAGAGTCACTTTCTAATACTAATATTAGTCTTAATCAAAAAAATTCAAAGACTTTTTTTGACTTATCTTACTTTTCACAAGCATATGTATTTTACAAATTATCACAAACCCAACTTATTAAGTTAGATAAATTGAAATCCGTATTTCAATATAATGGAACCCCCCGTTTTCTTAAGAATGAAATAAACGATTTTTTTGTTGTAAGACAAGAACTATTTCATTCGGAATTAAGACATAAGAATCTTCGCAATTCTGGAATGAATCAATGGACAAATTGGTTAAGGAGTCATTATCAATGTGATGTATCTCAAATTAAATGGTCTAGAGTAGTACCACAAAAATGGAGAAATATATTCAATCAACACTGTATAGCTCAAAATAAAGATTTGTGTGATTTATATCAAAAAGATGAATTAATTCACTACGAAAAAAAAACAAAAATTGAAACAGATTTATTATTGAATCAAAAAGATAATTTTAAAAAACAATATAGATATTATCTTTTAGCATATAAATCTATTAATTCTGAAACTAAGAAGTCCTCTTCAATTTATGGATCACCATTACAAGTAAAAAATAACCAAGATATTTTTTATAATTACAACACACATAAACAAAAATCATTTAATATGGTAGAAGATGATATTCGAAATATGGATAAAAATACGGATAGAAAATATTTTGATTGGAGAATTCTCAATTTTTGTCTTAAAACGAAGGTCGATATTGAGGCCTGGATCAATATTGATACTGACACTAACAGCAATAAATATACTAAGACTAGGGTTAATAATTATCAAATAATTGATAAAATCAATAATAAGGGTCTTTTTTATCTCACACTTCAGCAAGATCAAAAAAGTAACCTATCCAATCAAAAACCCCTTTTGGATTGGATGGGAATGAATGAAGAAATACTAAGTCGTCCCATATCAAATCTGGAACTTTGGTTCTTGCCAGAATTTGTGAGACTTTATAATACGTATAAAATGAAACCGTGGGTTATACCAATTAAATTACTACTTTTAAATTATAATATAAATAAAAATGCTAGTGAAAACAAAAGCATCACTGGAAATAAAAAAAGAGATCCTTTTATATCAATATCGTCGAATGAAAAAAAATCTCTTGAATTAGAAAACCGAAATCAAGGAGAAAAAGAATCCACGGGCCAAGCGGATCTTAAATCAGCTCTTTCAAACCAAAAAAAAGATGTTGAACAAGATTATACGGGATCAGACATGAAAAAACATAGAAATAAAAAGCAATACAAGATCAATACAAAAGCGGAGTTTGATTTATTCCTAAAAAGGTATTTGTATTTTCAATTGAGATGGGATGATTCTTTAAATAAAAAAATAATCAATAACATCAACGTATATTGTCTCCTGCTTAGATTGATAAATCCAAGAGAAATTACTATATCCTCTATTCAAAGGGGCGAAATGAGTCTGGATATTTTGACGATTCAGAAAGATGTAACTCTTACAGAATTGATTAAAAGGGGATTTTTGATTATTGAACCAATTCGTCTAGCTATAAAAAATGATGGAAAATTTATTATGTATCAAACCATCGGTATTTCATTAGTTCATAAAAATCAACACCAAAAAAATCAAAGATACCGAGAAAAAAAACATGTTGATAAGAATTCTGATGAAGTCATTACAAAACATCAAAAGATGACTGGAAATAGAGATAAAAAAAATTATGATTTGTTTGTTCCTGAAAATATTTTATCGCCTAGACGTCGTAGAAAATTGCGAATTCTTATTTGTTTAAATTCTAAGAATAGACATAGAAAGGCATCTTTTTGTAATGGGAATGAGGTAAACAGTCAAGCTGTGGATAAAAGCAAAAAATATAAAAAAAAACTTATTAAATTAAAGCTATTTCTTTGGCCCAATTATCGATTAGAAGATTTAGCTTGTATGAATCGTTATTGGTTTAATACCAATAATGGCAGTTGTTTCAGTATGGTAAGGATACATATGTATCCGCGATTGAAAATTCATTAATAGTACATTTTTCCTATATTTCCCATACCATATCTGGTCTATGACGACAAAAAGATGCACACATACATTGTCTTACATTCCATTCTGATACATGATACTAATTCAATGCCATATCAATTAGATCTAGAATGAACAAAATATTCTTATTTTAGGTCTAAACTTTTATCTTTTGTGAGTGGAGAAACCAACCATCCTTTTGTATCCCCTTTCAAATCCAATTTTAAAATGAAAATAGGATTTGAGTAAGTTTTCTTAAAAAAATTAAAAATTAATAACGAAATTCAAATTCTTGTATACCAAATAAAAATTAGGGGCATTATTATTACTGATCAATAAAGATATCTATCAATAAAAAATATCTTCAAATAAAAAGAGGGGGGGGGGAGAGAAGATTTCAGTTTATGGTAAAAAATTCATTCATCTCAGTTATTTCACAAGAAGAAAAAGACGAAAACAGAGGATCTGTTGAATTTCAAATAGTTAGTTTCACCAATAGGATACGAAGACTTACTTCACATTTACAATTACACAAAAAAGACTATTTATCTCAGAGAGGTTTACGTAAAATTCTGGGAAAACGCCAACGATTACTGTCTTATTTGTCAAAGAAAAATAGAATATGTTATAAAGAATTAATTAATCGGTTGGATATTCGGGAGTCAAAAACTCGTTAATTTTATAAAGGCATTTTGAATTATTTGATTTATTAGATCTTGAATTTTAATGAACTTTTTTTCGTTTTCAGCAATTCATGAAAGAATGAATCTAGGAAAAACCTATGAATATACCGGCTACAAGAAAAGACCTCATGATAGTCAATATGGGCCCCCACCACCCATCAATGCATGGTGTTCTTCGACTCATCATTACTCTAGATGGTGAAGATGTTATTGACTGTGAACCAATATTGGGTTATTTACACCGAGGAATGGAAAAAATTGCGGAAAATCGAACAATTATACAATATTTGCCTTATGTAACACGGTGGGATTATTTAGCTACTATGTTCACAGAAGCAATAACTGTAAACGGACCGGAACAGTTGGGAAATATTCAAGTACCTAAAAGAGCCAGTTATATCAGAATAATTATGTTGGAGTTGAGTCGTATAGCTTCTCATCTGTTATGGCTCGGTCCTTTTATGGCGGATATTGGTGCACAAACTCCCTTTTTCTATATTTTCAGAGAAAGAGAATTAGTATATGATCTATTCGAAGCTGCCACCGGCATGAGAATGATGCATAATTATTTTCGTATCGGAGGAGTAGCGGCCGATCTACCTCATGGCTGGATAGATAAATGTTTGGATTTCTGCGATTATTTTTTAACAAGAGTTGCTGAATATCAAAAACTTATTACACGAAATCCTATTTTTTTAGAACGAGTCGAGGGAGTAGGCATTATTGGTAGAGAGGAAGTAATAAATTGGGGTTTATCGGGACCAATGCTGCGAGCTTCCGGAATACAATGGGATCTTCGTAAAGTTGATCATTATGAATGTTACGACGAATTTGATTGGGAAGTACAGTGGCAAAAAGAAGGAGATTCATTGGCTCGTTATCTAGTCCGAATTGGTGAAATGATAGAATCCGTAAAAATTATTCAACAGGCCCTGGAAGGAATTCCAGGGGGACCCTATGAGAATTTAGAAATACGATATTTTGATAGAGAAAGGAATCCGGAATGGAATGATTTTGAATATCGATTTATTAGTAAAAAGCCGTCTCCTACATTTGAATTGCCGAAACAAGAACTTTATGTGAGAGTCGAAGCCCCAAAGGGAGAATTGGGAATTTTTCTCATAGGGGATCAGAGTGGTTTTCCTTGGAGATGGAAAATACGCCCGCCGGGTTTTATCAATTTGCAAATTCTTCCGCGGTTAGTTAAAAGAATGAAATTGGCTGATATTATGACGATACTAGGTAGTATAGATATCATTATGGGAGAAGTTGATCGTTGAAATGATAATTGATACACCGGAAGTACAAGATATCGATTCTTTTTCTAGATTAGAATTTTTAAAAGAGGTTTATGGAATTCTATGGGTTCTTGTTCCTATTTTGACTCTTGTAGTGGGAATCACAATAGGCGTACTGGTAATTGTATGGTTAGAAAGAGAAATATCGGCAGGGATGCAACAACGTATTGGACCTGAATACGCCGGCCCTTTGGGAGTTCTTCAAGCTCTAGCAGATGGGACAAAACTACTTTTCAAAGAAAATCTTTTTCCATCTAGGGGGGATACTCGTTTATTCAGTATCGGGCCATCCATAGCAGTCATATCAATTTTAGTAAGCTATTCAGTAGTTCCTTTTGGATATCACCTTGTTTTAGCGGATCTCAATATCGGTGTTTTTTTATGGATTGCCATTTCCAGTATTGCTCCAATTGGACTTCTTATGTCGGGATACGGGTCAAATAATAAATATTCCTTTTTAGGTGGTCTACGAGCCGCTGCTCAATCAATTAGTTATGAAATACCATTAACTTTATGTGTGTTATCAATATCTCTACGTGCGATTCGTTGATACATAGACATAAACTTTTCTCTATTCCTTCCTTTCAAGGAAAGGGTTGGAATGAATTGAGTAGATATCTTAATTTTTTTTATTCATTATTCGAGTTGATGAACTAAATAAAATAGTTATATGAGTGAAAGAAAACAGCTTATATATTATATAAATTCGCAGTAAAAAGATTGATTCTCATTTTCTATGTATAAGAGTTAGAGAGTTAAGCGGAAATAAACATAAACAGAAGAGACCGTTTCCCCCAAGATTGGTTGATTAGTCATCCTGACTTGAAGCGGGCTCAAAAGATCAACCGTGTTGAGTTTTCATTATCATTTTTATGTATTAGCATAACGGGGGATTGAGCAAAAACGAGTGGATGGTTAGAAACACGAACATATGTAAAGGATTAGTAATGGAGATTATGTAAATTCTCCAAAAGGACGTTTTTACATAATATACAAACAAAGAATACTAAGTGGGGCTTTAAGTTGGTAGAAATGATCAGGCAGTACTCCCCATGACACGATTCCAATCCAGAGTATACCCCTATCCACCGATTTAATAAATAACTATTCAAATAACTATTCGAAACGAAATAATCCTTTATTTTTATTTTGAAAGCCCTCTTTTTCTCATAAATAGAAAGAAGAATAGGAACGAAAAAAAAAAGATATACTTTGATTTATTCTTTTTTACTTTTATTCTTTCCCATATACATATTAATAGATATATAATTTGTGTCATAATTCATTAATTAATATTAATATAGAATTATTTTTCGTACGTGAAACCAACGGGTTATTGATATTTTTACAAGAAGTATTTTATTGAACAATTAAGTTATTACTGAACAAAGAAGAATTTCAATTCTTATTGAAATTATTAAATTAACGAAAGGATGAGATCAATTCAGAAGTACTTTTTTTTATTTAATTTCGAATTTAAATAATTATAACAGACAGAATTCAATTGGTCTAATTTGGGACCGGCCAATAGTTATCCATCCTACAAACATATCAAGATTAAAAAAAAAAAAATACTTACGCGGTCCTTATATTTATTTCTGGTCTTCAAGGAGCCGTATGAGGTGAAAATCTCATGTACGGTTCTGTAATAGCGATGGTAACAGTGATGTTATCACCGACTATAATTATCTAACAGTTCAAGTACAATTGATATTGTTGAGGCGCAATCAAAATATGGTTTTTGGGGATGGAATTTGTGGCGTCAGCCTATAGGGTTTATCATTTTTATCATTTCTTCCCTAGCAGAATGTGAGAGATTACCTTTTGATTTACCAGAAGCAGAAGAAGAGTTAGTAGCAGGTTATCAAACCGAATACTCGGGTATAAAATTTGGTTTATTTTATGTTGCTTCCTATCTAAACCTATTGGTTTCTTCATTATTTGTAACAGTTCTTTACTTGGGAGGTTGGAATATATCTATTCCGGACATCTATGTTTCTGAGCTTTTTGAAATAAATAAAACATGTGGAGTTTTTGGAGCGATAATTGGTATCTTTATTACAGTAGCTAAAACTTATTTGTTCTTGTTCATTCCTATCACAACAAGATGGACTTTACCGAGGCTAAGAATGGACCAACTATTGAATCTTGGATGGAAATTTCTTTTACCTATTTCTCTCGGTAATCTATTATTAACAACTTCTTTCCAACTCTTTTCGCTGTAAAGTAACATTCTATATTCACAACTTGTCTCAAACAAGAGAAATAAACAAACATAAAATTATTCATATATATATTAACGATATGTTCTCTATGGTAACTGGGTTCATGAATTATGGTCAACAAACAGTACGAGCAGCAAGGTACATTGGTCAAAGTTTCATGATTACTTTATCCCACGCAAATCGTTTACCCGTAACTATTCAATATCCCTATGAAAAATTAATCACCGCGGAGCGTTTCCGCGGTCGAATCCATTTTGAATTTGATAAATGTATTGCTTGTGAAGTATGCGTTCGTGTATGTCCTATAGATCTACCCGTTGTTGATTGGAAATTGGAAACTGATATTCGCAAGAAACGGCTGCTTAATTACAGTATTGATTTCGGAGTCTGTATATTTTGTGGTAATTGCGTTGAGTATTGTCCAACAAATTGTTTATCAATGACTGAAGAATATGAACTTTCTACTTATGATCGTCACGAATTGAATTATAATCAAATTGCTTTGGGTCGTTTACCAATGTCAGTAATTGACGATTATACAATTCGAACAATTTTGAATTCGCCTCAAATAAATAAGTAAATCTCTTGATTAAAGAATAATTTATAATTACTTTACTAATAACTAATATTAAACTAATAACTAATACTAAGGTTCAGTTTTGATCTAATATAAAGGAATAAGGTTTCTTTCGTGTTGTTTGGTCAATAACTACAAATACCGACTATTGATTGGTTGGTAAGAAACGCGTCTTAATTTGGATTGAAAATCCATTAATTAATATATTCATAATTGTTTTAAAATATATAGTTTAGAACTACTCTTTCAGATAAAGAATGAAATTAGTCCAATAATAGTACTTACATTTATTCATATCCCTATTTATTCATATCCCTTAGTATTTATTTACTTAGGATTAAATTAGGAATTGCTCAAAAATCATAAAAAAAATTTCTGGTCGGGTCTCAATAAGGTCATGAAAAACATTTCGATTTATTTATCTCTTATTTTACATATAATGGATTTGCCCGGACCAATACATGATTTTCTTTTAGTCTTTCTGGGATCGGTTCTTATACTAGGAGGTATGGGGGTGGTATTATTTACCAACCCCATCTATTCTGCCTTTTCATTGGGACTGGTTCTTGTTTGTATATCCTTATTCTATATTCTATTAAACTCTTCTTTTGTAGCTGCTGCACAACTCCTTATTTACGTGGGAGCTATAAATGTTTTAATCATATTTGCTGTGATGTTCATGAATGGTTCAGAATATTACAAAGATTTGAATCTTTGGACCATTGGGGATGCGGTTACTTTGCCAGTTTGTACAAGTATTTTTGTTTTACTCATGATTATTATTACGGATACGTCATGGTACGGAATTATTTGGACTACAAGATCAACCCAGATTATAGAGCAAGATTTGATAAGTAATAGTCAACAAATTGGAATTCATTTATCAACAGATTTTTTTCTTCCATTTGAATTCGTTTCGATAATTCTTTTAGTCGCTTTGATAGGTGCAATTGCCGTGGCGCGACAGTAAAAAATTTATAGAATTAGCAACAGCAATGCACATTAAACTCTGTTCTGTTTTATTACATTACATTTATTTCCCTTCAATTAAAGATTGTTTATGTATAAAATAGAAATTTTTTTATTCAATCTATTCTATTAACAATCGGAAATCTTCCTTTGTTCCGTACTTTTTTTTATTCTAGTCAATTGAATCTGTAGAATTGTTGTTCAGTTCATATTGAAATGAATCGAAATTGATAAGGAGTTGGTCAATGATGCTCGAACATGTACTTGTTTTGAGTGCCTACTTATTTTCTATCGGTATCTATGGATTGATCACGAGCCGGAATATGGTTAGAGCCCTTATGTGTCTTGAACTTATACTGAATGCGGTTAATATGAATTTCGTAACATTTTCTGATTTTTTTGATAGTCGCCAATTAAAAGGAAATATTTTCTCAATTTTTGTTATAGCTATTGCAGCCGCTGAAGCAGCTATTGGCCCGGCTATTGTTTCATCAATTTATCGTAACAGAAAATCAACTCGTATTAATCAATCGAATTTGTTGAATAAGTAGTATTAATCATATAAATTCTAATATTCATAAATTATAATTACCATGACCATACATTACGTATAATACATGTTTTCGAAAATGTAAGAAATTAAAATATCTTGGCTCTATCGCATGAGTCAATCCAGAAGTAGATTGATTAGAAAAATTATGATAAATTATTGATTCATCTGGTGTCTAAATATATGATTCATTTACAAGTTTACTAGATCGAAACTTTCTGACATTCAAAAATTAATAGATCCAAATGTCACATTCAGTAAAGATTTATGATACGTGTATAGGGTGTACTCAATGCGTGCGCGCCTGCCCAACGGATGTATTAGAAATGATACCTTGGGACGGGTGTAAAGCTCAGCAAATTGCTTCTGCTCCAAGAACAGAGGACTGTGTCGGTTGTAAAAGATGTGAATCCGCCTGTCCGACGGATTTCTTGAGTGTTCGAGTTTATTTATGGCATGAAACAACTCGAAGTATGGGTCTAGCTTATTAATACGTTCCAGAAAACCCTACTTGAATACATTTGATTTTTTTACCTTTACCGACAAAAACCCGCGCTCAAAAACTATTGATTTTGAGCACGGGTTTTTCTGGTCCAAGTTTATCTTGTTTTTACCATGAATAATTTTCCTTGGTTAACGCTAGTTGTAGTTTTGCCAATATTCGCGGGTTCCTTAATTTTCTTTCTCCCTCATAGAGGAAATAAGGTAATTCGGTGGTATACGATAGGTATATGTACAATAGAACTCCTTCTAACAACCTATGCATTCGGTTATCGTTTCCAATTGGATGATCCATTAATGCAACTGACAGAGGATTATAAATGGATCAATTTTTTTTATTTTTACTGGAGATTGGGAATAGATGGAATTTCTATAGGACCTATTTTACTGACAGGATTTATCACAACTTTAGCTACTTTAGCGGCTCGGCCGGTTACTCGAGATTCCCGACTATTCCATTTCCTGATGTTAGCAATGTATAGCGGTCAAATAGGACCATTTTCTTCTCGAGACCTTTTACTTTTTTTCATCATGTGGGAGTTAGAATTAATTCCAGTTTATCTACTTCTATCCATGTGGGGGGGAAAGAAACGTTTGTATTCAGCTACAAAATTTATTTTGTACACTGCAGGAAGTTCCGTTTTTTTATTAATGGGAGTTTTGGGTATTGGTTTATATGGTTCCAATGAATCAACATTAAATTTTGAAACATCAGCTAATCAATCGTATCCTGTAGCACTGGAAATAATATTCTATATTGGATTTCTTATTGCTTTTGCTGTCAAATCGCCGATCATACCCTTACATATATGGTTACCAGACACTCATGGAGAGGCACATTACAGTACTTGTATGCTTTTAGCCGGAATCTTATTAAAAATGGGAGCGTATGGATTGGTTCGGATCAATATGGAATTATTACCCCACGCCCATTCTATATTTTCTCCCTGGTTGATTATAGTGGGCACAATTCAAATAATCTATGCAGCTTCAACATCTCCCGGTCAACGTAATTTAAAAAAAAGAATAGCCTACTCTTCGGTATCTCATATGGGTTTCATAATTATAGGAATTTGTTCTATAAGCGATACAGGACTCAACGGAGCCATTTTACAAATAATCTCTCACGGATTTATTGGCGCTGCGCTTTTTTTCTTGGCCGGAACGAGTTATGATAGAATACGTCTTGTTTATCTCGACGAAATGGGCGGAATGGCTATCGCAATTCCAAAAATATTCACGACTTTCAGTATGTTATCAATGGCTTCTCTTGCATTACCGGGCATGAGCGGTTTTGTTGCCGAATTGTTGGTTTTTTTTGGAATACTTACTAGTCAAAAATATCTTTTAATGACAAAAATATTAATTACTTTTGTAATGGCAATTGGAATGATATTAACTCCTATTTATTCATTATCTATGTTACGCCAGATATTCTATGGATACAAGCTTTTTAATGCCCCAAACTCTTATTTTTTTGATTCTGGACCGCGAGAATTATTTGTTTCGATCTCTATCCTTTTACCTGTAATAGGTATTGGTGTTTATCCCGATTTCGTTTTATCATTATCAGTTGACAAGGTCGAAGCTATTATATCCAATTATTTTTTTCGATAGTTTTTGTGAGTCAACCAAAAAATTAAACTGAAATCCCATGATTTTAAAAATGGTTGATTGTACAATAAAAAAATGAGGCTTTTATATTCTTTTAAGTTAAATAAAAAATTGGAATTCTATTATAACTAGATATCTTTGGAATTTGTGAGAACCATTTGAATCAAGTAATGGAAATGGAATGATTCAAATGGTTCTTGATTGTTTACATGAAGTTTTCGTATATATACCCGTATGCCGTCCTATGTTTATATTCGTCAAGTCTTTTATTCAATTAGATGTTAATGTAAATGAACCATAACTATGCAATCCTATTCCTAATAGATTAACCCCCAAATAGCATATCCAAATTATAAGAAAGCCCATTGAGGCCACAATTGCAGAATTTACACTTTCAAAATTTTTAGTTGTTCTAATATGTAAATAAATAGCGAATATGGTCCAAGTAATAAATGCCCAAGTCTCCTTTGGATCCCAATTCCAATATGATCCCCATGCTTCATTAGCCCATACTGCTCCCGAAAGAATACCTACGGTTAAAAGGATAAACCCTAGACTAATAATACGATAACTCCAACGATCCAATTGGTGAATCAATTGATACCTGTAATAATTTTGAGACGAAATAAAAGAAGTGTTTCGTAAGACATTGTTTCTTTCGTTCACGTATTGAATCTCACCAAAGTAAACTGACTCATTTACTAAATTATTGCTTTTACTAAAAATCCTTATGAATTTTCGAAATGTAATGACTAGAAGAGCTAGTGATAATAATGATCCACACAAAAGAGCTGCATAGCTCAATACCATCATACTTACGTGCATCATTAACCAATGGGATTGGAGAGCGGGTACTAATATTCCGGATTGATGTATTTCAGTTAAAAGACCCGAAGTAGCAAAACCTTGAGTAAAAATAGCACTAGGCGCGGTTATTGCGCTTAAATGGTTTTTTTGTTTTTTAAAATACGGAATAATATGAATAATGGAAAAACTCCACGAAAGAAAAATAAATGATTCATATAAATCGCTTAATGGTAAATGCCCAAAATACATCCAACGAGTAACTAATAATCCTGTTATGCAGAAAAAAGTAGCTATCATCCCCTTTTTTGACGAATTATCTAGTCCTACGATTTCGTCGACTAATAAATTTATCAAATGAATTGTAATTACAATTGAAACGATCGAAAAGGATATATGAGTTAATATATGTTCTAAAGTTGAAAATATCATAAAAATTATTAAATTAATATTAAATTAATAAGGGGGTCCCTCAATTATCAATTATAGGAATTGAAATCGGGAATTGAATTCATTATAGGACTTACTCTTTTAGAAGATGCCATGCCGCTACTCGGACTCGAACCGAGATGCTCTAGCACTGCTTCCTAAGAGCAGCGTGTCTACCAATTTCACCATAGCGGCTTATTCGAAATCATAATAACCTATTTTTATTCAATCGTCGAGCTTGAAGGAGTTAATTCAATTCAATATTTTTTTAGGAAATCATTCAAATTGATGAATAAAAACTTGTTTTAAAATTAGGGATTAAAACGTTTTCGTTAACGTTAATAATATTGATTTTTCTTATTATTATCTTTTTATTTCAGTATTTTAGGATGTCAATTTTATTTAACTGAACTAACAATGTAGTTTTTCGTAGGCTATTACTTTATGCTCTCCTAAAACTAAAATGGAACAGTTGTAACTAGATAATTTTGACTGGAATCCCTGGATATAAGTAAAAACAATGTTCTGCCTCGTTTGCATTTTTTAATGATTCATTTATTAATCTAAAATAAATGAATCATTAAAAAATGCATTTTATCGATTAATAAAATGCATTTTATCGATTAATAAAATTATTTTATCGATTAATAAAAAATCTAATTTTTATATAACACAATTTCAGCGATACACTCAAGAGATTTATGTAAATATTTGCATACTTAGGTTGCGTTAGGATTTTTCGTTATGTAGAGAATTTGCGTTAAGATTTAGCAAACCAATTAAGTTAGGTATTTAGGAGGGTCATATTAATCATATAAAATAGGAGGGTCATATCAATCATATAAAAGAATTTCGTATAGAAATAGAAATTGTACCATACTTCAAAAAAAAAATACTTTATAAATTTTTAAATTAATATATATATTATATCTTGATCGATTTTCCAATCGAAACATAGGATCTAAAATAGATCACTAAAAATTGGCGCATTCGTCATATAACTACCTAAAAATGTAAACGGGGCTTTTATTAATTTAATTAGGTTTAAGACGTTTATATAGTGATAATAATTTCAAAAACCCCAAATAATGGTATAAAATATTATAAAAAACATTTGAAACTTAATCAATTAATTTAGTTTCAACGACCTCTTCTTTATAATATAAAATAAAAAATATAACTATAAAATAATTATTTTTTAGTTATTTTATTTATTTTTAATGTATATTGTTTATATTGTAATTTATCTTATATATATTGTAATTTATCTTATATATATTAATATATATTCTTTTTTATTATATATTAATATTTATTCTTTTACTATTATGATGTTAATATTAATTATAATTGATAAATATTATTTATAATTTTTATAACTTATAAACAAAATTAGATTACTTTATCTAATTATCTAATCTAATTATATAATTAGATTAGATTCAGATTATTTATTGTATTGTTTGATTACGATTATTTATTTGTTACACAAAAAAAACTTTTAGAACTCCCGGTAGAAAGAGATTTCGCTAACGAAAAAGCTTTCAATGCTGCCCTATATCCCTTCCTTTTCCAAATATTTTTACGAATCCGTTTTTTTGAAATAGAGGTGCGCTTTTTTGGAACTGCCATTAAAAAGTTATAATAGGTTTTTCGGTTGGATGTGAAAGACATCTATTGTTCAAAATCAATTGGTCTTTAGTATTCTCTATCTATTTATTCTCTAAATTAGACTCCAAAAAAAAAGGGGGGGGGGGGTGCAAAAATCACATAAAATATTAATAAGAACAATAAGATACACTATGCCAAATAGATTGAAGTTGATAAAAAAAAAAATATAATACAAACAAAAAAGATTGTCCGTTTCGTTTTCTTTCTATTTTCGTCGTGTTACATTTATACATGTAATAAAATAAATCTAAAAGTTTAATAATACAACCCCTCTCCTGCTTAATTAAAAAACTTTAATAATTTTTTCTTTATCTATTATATTAATTAATTTAATATTAATTTAATTGGTCAAGCTCGAAGAAAGAGTCCACCAAATTTAAATTATCAAATGAAACTAGTAGTTAATCTGTTAAAGGATACAAAATAAATAATTTAAAGGCATTTTTTTTGCCCTTTTTTTTTTTATTTTCCGTAAAATAAAGTGTTGGATATCATAGCATTTCCTACAAATAGCTTTTATTGTAATGGAAGACAAACAATTAGTTACAAAAAAAAATTTCTAAATAACCGAATTACAATAAATAGTTTTTATGGGTCAAGTTATGGGCTTTATGATTCATATCAAATACTTTTTTTGGTATAATTTTCTATAGATCTATAGATATAAATAAATTATTGTAATACGTAATAATTAGAATGAAAATTATAATTTTCATTTTTTCTCTTCATAAAATTTTTTTTTTAATTGAATATTAACAATTCAATATTAATATTAATAAAATTAAATACGTATTTAATTTTCACTAGTGACTTATTCATATCATTTGACCAATTATAACCTCTTGATTTTAAATATTTGAAGTAGTTTGGAAAGATTCAGAATAATTAAGGCTAGAAAATTCCATTTAAGTTTTATTTTATATATCTTAATTTTTTTTTATTAACCGACCCCTTTCAAAAGAAAAGAAATAAGAACCGGTGAATCAAAAACAATTAATTAAGATAAAATTTTTTATTTCTTTTTTTATGGAATATACATATCAATATTCATGGATTATACCTTTCATTCCACTTCCAGTTCCTATGTTAATTGGAGCAGGACTTCTACTTTTTCCAACGGCAACAAAAAATCTTCGCCGTATGTGGGCTTTTCCTAGTGTTTTATTATTAAGTATAGTTATGGTTTTTTCAGCCCATTTTTCTATTCAGCAAATAAATAAAAATTCTGTCTATCAATATGTATGGTCTTGGACCATCAATAATGATTTTTCTTTAGAATTTGGCTGCTTGGTTGATCCACTTACTTCTATTATGTCGATATTAATCACTACTGTTGGAATTATGGTTCTTATTTATAGTGACAATTATATGTCTCATGATCCGGGATATTTGAGATTTTTTGCTTATATGAGTTTTTCCAATACTTCAATGTTGGGATTAGTTACTAGTTCTAATTTGATACAAATTTATATTTTTTGGGAATTAGTTGGAATGTGTTCTTATCTATTAATAGGTTTTTGGTTCACACGACCCAGTGCCGCGAATGCTTGTCAAAAAGCGTTTGTAACTAATCGTGTCGGGGATTTTGGTTTATTATTAGGAATTTTGGGTTTTTATTGGATAACGGGTAGTTTCGAATTTCGGGATTTGTTTGAAATATTCAATAACTTGGTTTATAATAATGAAGTTAATTTTTTATTTGTTACTTTATGCGCCTTCCTATTATTTGCCGGCGCTGTTGCTAAATCCGCCCAATTTCCCCTTCATGTATGGTTACCTGATGCCATGGAAGGGCCTACCCCCATTTCGGCTCTTATACATGCCGCTACTATGGTAGCTGCAGGGATTTTTCTTGTAGCTCGGCTTCTTCCTTTTTTCATAGTTATACCTTACATTCTAAATCTAATAGCTTTGATAGGTATAATAACATTATTTTTAGGAGCTACCTTAGCTCTTGCTCAAAAAGATATTAAGAAAAGCTTAGCTTATTCTACAATGTCTCAATTGGGTTATATGATGTTAGCTCTAGGTATGGGGTCTTATCGAGCTGCTTTATTTCATTTGATTACTCATGCTTATTCGAAGGCATTGTTGTTCTTAGGATCTGGATCAATTATTCATGCGATGGAAGCTATTGTTGGATATTCTCCAGATAAAAGTCAGAATATGGTTTTTATGGGCGGTTTA